GCTTTTATAGCTTAATTAAAGCATAACACTGAAGATGTTAAGATAAACCCTAGAAAGTTTTAAAAGCACAAAGGCTTGGTCCTGGCTTTTCTGTCAGCTCTAACCAAATTCATACATGCAAGTTTCCGCACCCCTGTGAGAATGCCCTAGATAACCTGCCCGGAATTTAGGAGCTGGTATCAGGCACCCAACTTTTTAGCCCAAGACGCCTTGCTTAGCCACACCCCCAAGGGACCTCAGCAGTAGTAAATATTAAGCCATAAGTGAAAACTTGACTTAGTTAAGGTTTTTAGGGCCGGTAAAACTCGTGCCAGCCACCGCGGTTATACGAGAGACCCAAGTTGACAGCCCAACGGCGTAAAGCGTGGTTAAGTACCCCCCCCCCAACTAGGGCCAAACACCCTCAAAGCCGTTATACGCACATGAGGGCTTGAAGATCTCCTACAAAAGTGACCCTAAACCCTACTGAACCCACGAAAGCTACAAAACAAACTGGGATTAGATACCCCACTATGTGTAGCCGTAAACCTTGATGGTAACCTGTACCCTTCCATCCGCCTGGGAACTACGAGCGCTAGCTTAAAACCCAAAGGACTTGGCGGTGCTTTAGACCCCCCTAGAGGAGCCTGTTCTAGAACCGATAACCCCCGTTCAACCTCACCACCCCTTGTTAATACCGCCTATATACCGCCGTCGTCAGCTTACCCTGTGAAGGTTTAACAGTAAGCAAGACTAGTAAGACTCAAAACGTCAGGTCGAGGTGTAGCGAATGGGTTGGGAAGAAATGGGCTACATTTTCTCTCGAGAATATACGAATAGTGTGTTGAAACACACACCTGAAGGAGGATTTAGCAGTAAGTGGAAAATAGAGCATCCCACTGAAATTGGCCCTGAAGCGCGCACACACCGCCCGTCACTCTCCCCGAATTATCCCCTAACTATCTATAAAACAATTATTAAAAAGAGGGGAGGCAAGTCGTAACATGGTAAGCGTACCGGAAGGTGCGCTTGGATAAACCAGAGTGTAGCTAAAATAGTAAAGCATCTCCCTTACACCGAGAAGCCGCCCGTGCAAATCGAGCCACCCTGACACCTAACTGCTAGCCCCCCACCCATTTTTAAACCACCAATATTTTTAACAATAAATAACATAAAAACCCCCAAACAAACCATTTTTTACCCTAGTAAAGGAGATAGAAAAGGAAACAGGAGCAATAGATAAAGTACCGCAAGGGAACGCTGAAAGAAAAATGAAACAAATTAAATAAGTGAGACATAGCAGAGATTTCCCCTCGTACCTTTTGCATCATGATTTAGCAAGTAAAGCTCAAGCAAAGAGACCTGTAGTTTGAGACCCCGAAACTAAGCGAGCTACTCCAAGACAGCCCAATTGGGGCAAACCCGTCCCTGTGGCAAAAGGGTGGGAAGATCTTTGAGTAGAGGCGATAAACCTACCGAGCATAGTTATAGCTGGTTGTTTGAGAAATGAATAGAAGTTCAGCTCTCCGGCTTCCCAACCCCCCTTAGTATAACTAATATTGGCCCCAGGAAACTAGAGAAGTTAGTTAAAGGAGGTACAGCTCCTTTTTAATAGAAACACCTTTTACAGATGGTCAAAGATCAAAATAAATTAAGGATTATTATTTTAGTGGGCCTAAAAGCAGCCACCTAATTATAAAGCGTTAAAGCTAAAGTAAACTAAAATTCCTTTTATACTGTTATTAAATCTCTCACCTCTATATTTATCAAACCATCTCATGCCCCCATGAGAGTGATAATGCTAAAATGAGTAATAAGAAGTTATAACTTCTCCTAACACATGTGTACCTCGGAACGGAAAATCCACCGACTAATAGCCGACCCCAAAAAAAGAGGGAAGTGAAATCTATGCCCAAACTAGAAAACCTTTCACTAAACAATCGTTAACCCTACACAGGAGTGTAATTAAGGAAAGACCAAAAGAAAAAGAAGGAACTCGGCAAACTATCAGCCTCGCCTGTTTACCAAAAACATCGCCTCTTGAATAAAAAACATAAGAGGTCCCGCCTGCCCTGTGACTTAAAGTTTAACGGCCGCGGTATTTTGACCGTGCGAAGGTAGCGCAATCACTTGTCTTTTAAATGAAGACCCGTATGAATGGCACCACGAGGGCTTAGCTGTCTCCTTTTTCAAGTCAATGAAATTGATCTCCCCGTGCAGAAGCGGGGATGAATATATAAGACGAGAAGACCCTATGGAGCTTTAGACCTAGTGAAGACCACGAAAAAAGCTTTAAATTAAAAAAGAAAACCCCAGTGATTTCTCCACAACTGTCTTTGGTTGGGGCGACCGCGGGGAAAAACAAAACCCCCACGAGGATTGAGAGTTCAACTCCTAAAACCAAGAGCTACAGCTCTAAGAAACAGAAATTCTGACCTATATGATCCGGGAAACCGATCAACGAACCGAGTTACCCTAGGGATAACAGCGCAATCCCCTTCCAGAGCCCATATCGACAAGGGGGTTTACGACCTCGATGTTGGATCAGGACATCCTAATGGTGCAGCCGCTATTAAGGGTTCGTTTGTTCAACGATTAAAGTCCTACGTGATCTGAGTTCAGACCGGAGTAATCCAGGTCAGTTTCTATCTATAAAAATTTCCTCTCCAGTACGAAAGGATCGAGAAGAAAAGGCCCATGCTTCAAGTACGCCTTACCCCTAACTACTGAAACCAAATAAAGAAGATAAAAGGGATTACTAATTTACTTAAGAAAACAGTACGTTAAGGTGGCAGAGCCCGGTAACTGCAGAAGGTCTAAGCCCTTCACACAGGGGTTCAAATCCCCTCCTCAACTATGTGATATCTCCTCGTTGCTTACCTCATTAACCCCTTAACCTATATAGTGCCCATTTTATTAGCGGTTGCTTTCCTCACCCTCATTGAACGAAAAGTCCTTGGTTATATACAACTACGAAAAGGACCTAATATTGTAGGACCCTACGGACTCCTTCAACCAATTGCAGACGGACTTAAATTATTCATTAAAGAACCTGTACGTCCTTCAACCTCCTCCCCGTCTCTATTTATTTTTTCTCCTATGTTAGCACTTACTCTAGCCCTGATCTTATGAGCCCCTCTTCCCCTCCCATTCTCGGTTCTAGACCTAAACCTCGGAGTCTTGTTCTTACTCGCTCTTTCCAGCCTCGCAGTGTACTCAATTTTAGGGTCCGGATGAGCCTCAAACTCAAAATATGCCCTAGTAGGAGCCCTACGAGCAGTTGCCCAAACCATCTCCTATGAAGTAAGCCTAGGACTTATTCTCCTAAGCGCAGTACTTTTATCTGGCGGATTTACCTTACAAACATTTAATATTACCCAAGAAGCTACTTGATTAGCCTTACCAGCCTGACCTTTAGCCGCAATATGGTACACTTCAACTCTTGCAGAGACTAACCGAGCACCCTTTGACCTGACTGAGGGGGAGTCAGAACTTGTTTCAGGTTTCAATGTCGAATACGCAGGAGGCCCCTTTGCCCTCCTATTCTTGGCAGAATACGCAAACATTCTCCTAATAAACACATTATCTGCCATCCTATTTTTTGGTGCCTCCGTCATACCCACCATACCAGAACTTGCCTCCATCAATATTATAATTAAAGCTGCCCTACTTTCAATAGTCTTCCTATGAGTCCGAGCCTCCTACCCCCGATTCCGATATGATCAGCTTATGCACCTAGTATGAAAAAATTTCCTGCCTATTACATTAGCAATAATAGTTTGAAACCTTGCTTTACCCCTCTCACTTGCAGGAATTCCCCCCCAAATTTAAAAAGGGGTTGTGCCTGAATTATAGGGCCACTTTGATAGAGTGAAACATGGGGGATAAAGACCCCCCAACCCCTCAGAAAGGGGGGACTCGAACCCACCCTTTGGAGATCAAAACTCCAAGTGCTTCCACTACACCACTTCCTAGTAAAGTCAGCTAATTTAAAGCTTTTGGGCCCATACCCCAAACATGTTGGTTAAAATCCTTCCTTTGCTAATGAACCCACTTGTCCTCTCCCTTCTCATCTTAAGCCTGGGGTTAGGTACTACTCTAACCTTCGCCAGTTCCCATTGACTATTAGCCTGAATAGGATTAGAAATTAATACCCTAGCAATTATTCCCCTGATAGCACAACACCAACACCCCCGAGCAATTGAAGCAACCACCAAATATTTCCTTACTCAAGCAACCGCAGCCGCCCTAATCCTATTTGCAAGCATAACTAATGCCTGAATTACAGGACAATGGGAAATTCAACAAATAACCCAAATAATCCCCACTACAATACTTACTCTGGCCCTAATATTAAAACTTGGCCTTGCCCCCGCACACTTTTGACTACCGGAAGTCCTACAAGGGTTAGACCTTACCACAGGACTAATTTTATCTACCTGACAGAAATTAGCCCCCCTCTCCCTCCTTCTACAAATCCCAAACTTAAACTCCAACCTACTAATTATTATTGGACTCACATCCACAATAGTTGGAGGCTGAGGCGGCCTAAACCAAACCCAATTACGAAAAATTATAGCCTACTCCTCTATTGCACACCTTGGATGAATAATTTTAATTGTATCATTTAACCCTAAACTAACAACTGTAGCCCTCGCCATATATATTATTATAACAACCTCAATGTTCTTAACATTGAAAATCAATAATTCCCTAGATGTAAATACCCTAGCCACATCCTGAGCAAAGACCCCTGTTTTAACTGCCTTAACCCCCCTTATGTTACTATCCCTGGGGGGACTTCCTCCCCTCTCAGGATTTATGCCTAAATGATTAATCCTCCAAGAGCTAACCAAACAAGAACTGCCACTTACAGCCACTATTGCCGCCCTAAGCGCCCTCCTCAGCCTCTACTTTTACCTCCGCCTCTCCTACGCAATAACGCTTACAATATCCCCCAATACAACAGTTAATACAACCCTTTGACGATTAAAATCTAACCAAAGTTCTGCCCCATTATCGGTATCAATTGCCCTAGCTACTCTCCTCCTCCCCCTAACACCAGCCCTACTCATCCTCTAAAGGATTTAGGATAGCTAAGACCAAGGGCCTTCAAAGCCCCAAGCGGAGGTGAAAATCCTCCAATCCTTGTAAGACTTGCAGGACTCTATCCTACATCTTCTGCATGCAAAACAGACACTTTAATTAAGATAAAGCCTTGTATAGATGGGCGGGCCTCGATCCCACATATACTTAGTTAACAGCTAAGTGCTCTAACCAGCGAGCATCCACCTAATCTTTCCCCCGTAATCGGGGGAAGGGGGAAAGATCCGGCAGGGGTTTGCCTGCTACTCTAGATTTGCAATCTAGCGTGATAACACCTCGGAGCCTGATAGGAAGAGGGTCTAAACCTCTGTTTATGGGGCTACAACCCACCACTTAATTCTCAGCCATCCTACCTGTGACAATTACACGCTGATTTTTCTCAACCAACCACAAAGATATTGGCACCCTTTATTTAGTATTCGGTGCCTGAGCCGGCATAGTCGGAACAGCTCTAAGCCTTCTTATTCGAGCTGAGCTCAGCCAACCTGGGGCTCTCCTCGGAGATGACCAAATCTATAACGTCATCGTTACAGCCCATGCTTTTGTTATAATCTTTTTTATAGTTATACCAATTATGATTGGGGGTTTTGGAAACTGACTTATCCCCCTCATGATTGGCGCCCCCGACATGGCCTTCCCTCGAATAAATAATATAAGTTTTTGACTTCTTCCCCCCTCATTCCTCCTTCTACTGGCCTCCTCAGGAGTTGAAGCCGGGGCTGGGACAGGATGAACAGTGTATCCTCCACTATCAGGCAATCTGGCTCATGCAGGAGCCTCCGTAGATCTGACTATCTTTTCCCTACATTTAGCCGGAATTTCATCTATTTTAGGCGCAATTAATTTTATTACAACCATTATTAATATAAAACCACCTGCTATTTCACAATACCAAACTCCCCTGTTTGTATGGGCAGTTCTTATTACAGCAGTTCTTCTGCTCCTTTCACTTCCGGTTCTAGCAGCTGGAATTACAATACTTCTTACTGACCGTAATTTAAATACCTCTTTCTTCGATCCTGCTGGAGGGGGAGATCCCATCTTATACCAACACTTATTCTGATTTTTTGGACACCCTGAGGTATACATTCTTATCCTCCCAGGGTTTGGCATAATCTCACACATTGTAGCATACTACTCAGGCAAAAAAGAACCCTTTGGCTATATGGGCATAGTGTGAGCTATAATGGCAATCGGCCTTCTCGGTTTTATTGTTTGAGCACATCATATATTTACAGTAGGAATGGATGTAGATACCCGGGCATATTTTACATCTGCTACTATAATTATTGCTATTCCAACAGGAGTTAAAGTATTTAGCTGACTAGCCACCCTTCACGGCGGCTCAATTAAATGGGAAACCCCCCTTCTATGAGCCCTTGGCTTCATTTTCCTTTTTACTGTGGGGGGCTTAACAGGTATTGTTTTAGCTAACTCGTCTTTAGATGTTGTTCTTCACGACACCTATTATGTAGTTGCCCACTTCCACTATGTCCTCTCTATAGGAGCTGTCTTTGCAATTGTTGCTGCCTTTGTCCACTGATTCCCGCTACTTTCAGGCTACACACTGCATAGTACATGAACAAAAGCTCATTTTGGTATTATGTTTTTAGGAGTAAATTTAACATTCTTCCCTCAACACTTCTTAGGCTTAGCTGGTATGCCACGACGCTACTCAGACTACCCTGACGCCTATGCACTATGAAACACAGTATCTTCTTTAGGCTCTCTTATTTCACTAGTAGCAGTAATTATGTTTCTTTTTATTATCTGAGAAGCTTTTGCTGCAAAACGAGAAGTCCTATCAGTAGAATTAACTTCAATAAACGTTGAATGATTGCACGGCTGCCCTCCACCCTACCATACTTTTGAAGAGCCAGCATTTGTACAAATTAGCTCATCTAAACGAGAAAGGGAGGAATTGAACCCCCATCTGATGGTTTCAAGCCAACCACATAACCACTCTGTCACTTTCTTTATAAGACACTAGTAATAAATTTATTACATTGCTTTGTCAAGGCAAAATTGTGGGTTAAAGTCCCACGTGTTTTAAGCATTGCTAGAATGGCTCATCCCACCCAATTAGGATTCCAAGACGCGGCCTCCCCCGTAATAGAAGAACTTCTCCACTTCCATGACCACGCATTAATAATTGTGTTCTTAATTAGCACACTTGTTCTCTACATTATTGTTGCGATGGTCTCAACTAAACTAACGAATAAACATATTTTAGACTCTCAAGAAATTGAAATTATTTGAACTGTTCTACCCGCAGTAATTCTTATTCTAATTGCCCTTCCATCCTTACGAATCTTATATCTTGTTGATGAAGTTAATGACCCCCACCTTACTATTAAAGCCATGGGCCACCAATGGTACTGAAGTTATGAATATACAGATTATGAAGATTTAGGCTTTGACTCTTATATAATTCCTACCGCCACCTTAGAGCCGGGGCAGTTCCGACTATTAGAAGCAGACCACCGAATAGTTGTCCCTGTAGAATCCCCCATTCGTATTCTTGTCTCTGCAGAAGATGTTCTTCACTCCTGAGCCGTCCCTGCCTTAGGAGTAAAAATGGACGCTGTACCTGGGCGATTGAACCAAACAGCATTTATTGCTTCCCACCCCGGAGTGTTTTATGGTCAATGTTCAGAAATTTGCGGCGCAAATCATAGTTTTATGCCTATTGTAGTTGAAGCAGTCCCTCTCGAACACTTCGAGAATTGATCCTCCCTAATACTTGAAGATGCCTCACTAAGAAGCTAAACTGGGCCTAGCATTAGCCTTTTAAGCTAAAGATTGGTGACCCCCAACCACCCTTAGTGATATGCCTCAGCTCAACCCAACCCCCTGATTAATAATTCTTCTATTCTCATGAATAGTGTTTTTAACCTTTGTGCCCCCCAAAATCTTAGCGCACACACTCCCCAATGAATCAGTCCCTCAAGACTCCAAAACTGACTTAGCCCACTCCTGAAACTGACCATGATACTAAGCTTTTTTGATCAATTCGCAGCCCCCGTCTACTTAGGCATCCCATTAATTGTGTTAGCTCTTGCTCTCCCATGAATCCTACTTCCCACCCCTTCAGCACGATGAAAAAATAACCGTTTCGTAAACTTAGAGGGCTGATTTATTCGCAACTTTGCTAAAGAACTCCTTCTTCCAATTAAACAAGGGGGACACAAATGAGCTCTTTTATTCACCTCTTTGGTAGTTTTTTTAATTACCATGAATGTATTAGGACTTCTCCCTTATATTTTCACCCCTACAACTCAACTCTCCCTTAGCTTAGGGTTTGCTGTCCCCTTATGGTTAGCAACAGTTATTACAGGCATGCGCAACCAACCAAAAATTGCCTTCGCACATTTACTCCCAGAGGGCACCCCCACCCTTCTAATTCCTATTTTAATTATTATTGAAACAGTTAGCTTACTCGTTCGCCCCCTAGCATTAGGTCTACGATTAACTGCCAACCTTACAGCAGGTCACCTGCTAATTGAACTTATTGCCTCTGCTGCTACTACACTTCTCCCACTAATGCCAGTGGTGGCCTTTCTTACTGCTGTAATCCTCTTCCTACTAACCCTTTTAGAAATTGCAGTTGCAATAATTCAAGCATATGTCTTTGTTTTACTACTAAGCCTCTATTTACAAGAAAATGTATAATGGCCCACCAAGCTCACGCATATCACATAGTCGACCCAAGCCCCTGACCTCTTACAGGTGCAGTAGCCGCTCTTCTAATGACATCAGGCTTAGCAACTTGATTTCATTTCAATTCCACTGTTCTTATAACTCTAGGATTAGTTCTCCTCCTTTTGACAATATATCAATGATGACGGGACATCATTCGAGAGGGGACATTCCAAGGCCACCATACACCCCCCGTACAAAAAGGCCTTCGATATGGTATAGTACTTTTTATTACATCAGAAGTATTCTTTTTTCTTGGGTTCTTTTGAGCATTTTATCACTCAAGCCTTGCACCTACCCCTGAACTAGGGGGGTGCTGACCCCCCACAGGAATTACCCCTCTAGACCCCTTCGAAGTACCCCTTCTTAATACAGCTGTTCTTTTAGCTTCTGGAGTGACCGTAACATGGGCCCACCACAGTATTATAGAGGGGGAACGAAAACAGGCCATTCAATCCCTTACGCTAACAATTCTCCTAGGCTTCTACTTTACCTTTTTACAAGCTATGGAGTATTATGAAGCCCCTTTCACTATTGCCGATGGAGTTTATGGCTCAACTTTCTTTGTTGCAACAGGCTTCCACGGACTTCATGTTATCATTGGATCTTTATTTTTAGCTGTCTGCCTTCTACGACAAGTACTCCACCACTTTACCTCTGACCACCACTTTGGATTCGAAGCAGCAGCTTGATACTGACATTTTGTTGATGTCGTATGATTATTCCTTTATATCTCCATCTACTGATGAGGCTCATAATTTTTCTAGTATAATAAAAATATACGTGGCTTCCAACCACATGATCTTGGTCAAACCCCAGGGAAAAATAATGAACATAGTTTCAACGATTATGATAATCTCCGCCCTAATTTCTTTAGTGTTAGCAGTAGTCTCATTCTGAGTACCTCAGCTAACCCCCGACACCGAAAAACTTTCCCCCTACGAATGTGGTTTTGACCCCCTAGGAAGCGCACGCCTACCATTTTCCCTACGATTTTTCTTAGTTGCTATTCTTTTTATCCTTTTTGACCTTGAAATTGCCCTCCTTTTACCACTACCCTGAGGGGATCAACTAACTAGCCCCACCCTGACTTTTATTTGAGCTACTACTGTTCTAGCATTACTTACCCTCGGACTTGTTTATGAGTGGCTCCAAGGAGGCTTAGAATGAGCAGAATAAGCAATTAGTATAAGTAAAATATTTGATTTCGGCTCCAAAAGTTTATGGTTAAATTCCATAATTGCTTAATGACCCCCATCCATTTTTCTATCTCATCAGCCTTTATCTTAGGATTAATAGGCCTAGCTTTCCACCGAACCCATTTATTATCCGCCCTCTTATGTTTAGAAGGCATAATATTATCACTCTTTATTGCTTTATCTTTATGAGCCCTACAATTAGATGCCACCGGATACGCCTCTTCCCCCATGTTAATGTTAGTTTTTTCAGCCTGCGAAGCCAGCGCTGGGTTAGCCCTCCTTGTAGCCACAGCCCGAACTCATGGCACAGACCGACTACAAAGCCTAAACCTCCTCCAATGTTAAAAATTTTAATTCCTACTCTAATGCTTATACCTACAACCTGATTAGTGCCTAACAAATGATTATGACCAACCTCCCTCACCCATAGCATAATTATTGCATTAATCAGTCTTTACCTACTAAAAAACTCCTCAGAGCAAGGATGAACTGCACTAAATACCCTTATAGGCACAGACCCTTTATCCACACCCCTTTTAATCTTAACATGCTGACTACTCCCCTTGATAATTTTAGCTAGCCAAAATCACATGGCCCAAGAACCCCTCAGCCGACAGCGAACCTACATCACCCTATTAGCCTCGCTCCAATTTTTTCTCATTCTTGCCTTCAGTTCTACAGAAATTATCATATTTTATGTTATATTTGAAGCCACCCTAATCCCCACCCTTTTGATTATTACTCGTTGAGGGAACCAAAAAGAACGACTTAATGCCGGCACTTATTTTTTATTTTATACACTAGCCGGCTCTCTGCCACTTCTAGTAGCCCTCTTACTTCTACAAAACTCCACAGGAACACTATCAATACTTATTACCCAGTATAATGACCTCGCCCTAACACAGTCTTGAAGCCATAAAATTTGATGAGCTGGATGTATAATTGCATTTTTAGTAAAAATACCCCTTTATGGAGTACACCTCTGACTTCCTAAAGCCCACGTAGAGGCCCCCATCGCAGGCTCTATAATTCTTGCCGCTGTCCTTTTAAAACTAGGGGGCTATGGAATAATACGAATAATGGTAACCCTAAACCCCCTATCAAAAGAAATAATTTTCCCCTTTATTATCCTAGCCCTGTGAGGTGTAATCATAACAGGCTCCATTTGCCTACGACAAACTGATTTAAAATCCCTTATTGCTTACTCCTCTGTAAGCCACATAGGACTTGTAGCAGGGGGAATCTTAATTCAAACCCCCTGAGGGTTTACAGGAGCATTAATTTTAATAATTGCCCATGGCCTTGCATCTTCTGCTCTCTTCTGCTTAGCCAACACAAATTACGAACGAACCCACAGCCGGACAATACTTCTTGCCCGAGGATTACAAATACTAATACCACTTATGGCAACCTGATGATTTACTGCTAGCTTAGCCAACCTAGCCCTTCCCCCCTTACCAAATCTGATGGGAGAAATTATAATTATTACCTCCCTATTCAACTGATCCTGGTTCACTATTATTCTTACAGGAGCCGGAACATTAATTACTGCAGGTTACTCCCTCTACCTTTTCTTAATAAGTCAGCGCGGCCCCCTCCCCCCACATATTATTGCCCTAGCCCCCTCCCACACTCGCGAACACCTGCTAATAGCCCTACATTTGCTCCCTTTAATTATAATTATTACCAAGCCTGCCCTAGTGTCAGGATGATTTGCCTGTAGATATAGTTTAAACAAAATGTTAGATTGTGATTCTAAAAATAGAGGTTAAAATCCCCTTATCAACCGAGAGTGGCCCGACGGCAATGAAGACTGCTAATCTTCACCCCCTTGGTTGAACCCCAAGGCTCCCTCGAGCTTTTAAAGGATAATAGTTCATCCGCTGGTCTTAGGAACCAGAAACTTTTGGTGCAACTCCAAATAAAAGCTATGCACCCAATTATAATTACAACCAGCTCCTGCCTATTGATTGTTTTAGCACTTCTACTTTTTCCGGTTTTAACAACACTCTCTCCAAAACCCACCCCTCCCAACTGAGCCTCCTCTTATGTTAAAACAGCTGTAAAAACAGCATTTTTTGTAAGCTTAGTCCCCCTCTTCCTATTTTTAAATGAGGGCACCGAAACTATTGTTACAAATTGATCTTGAATTAATACAAACACATTTGACATCAACATAAGCTTTAAGTTCGACCACTATTCCATCATCTTTACTCCAATTGCCCTGTATGTAACATGAGCAATTTTAGAATTTGCAACATGATATATGCACTCAGACCCTCAAATAAACCGATTCTTTAAATATTTGTTAATTTTTTTAGTAGCAATAGTTGTGCTAGTATCAGCTAACAACATATTTCAACTCTTCATTGGATGAGAGGGAGTGGGGATTATATCCTTCTTATTAATCGGCTGATGAAGCGGACGAGCCGACGCTAACACTGCTGCCTTACAAGCAGTTCTTTATAACCGAATCGGAGATATTGGGCTAATCTTAAGCATAGCATGATTGGCTAAAACACTTAATTCTTGAGAAATTCAACAAATAATTATCCTCTCTAAAGACCTAGACATGACTATTCCCCTCCTAGGACTTATCTTAGCCGCCACAGGTAAATCTGCTCAATTTGGGTTACACCCCTGACTCCCTGCAGCCATAGAGGGCCCAACACCAGTTTCTGCCCTACTTCATTCCAGCACTATGGTTGTTGCCGGTATTTTTCTCCTGATTCGTCTTAGCCCACTTATAGAAAACAACCAGACTGCCTTATCTACTTGCCTCTGTCTTGGAGCACTTACCACTTTATTTACAGCTACCTGCGCTCTTACACAAAATGACATCAAGAAAATTGTTGCATTCTCCACCTCTAGTCAACTTGGCCTAATGATAGTAACAATTGGGTTAAATCAACCTCAATTAGCGTTTCTGCATATTTGCACTCACGCCTTCTTTAAGGCCATACTATTCTTATGCTCTGGGTCTATTATTCACGCCTTAAACGATGAACAAGATATCCGAAAAATAGGAGGTATACAAAACCTAACCCCCCTTACATCTTCTTGCCTGACAATCGGAAGCCTGGCATTAGTAGGAACCCCCTTCCTAGCAGGGTTCTTCTCAAAAGATGCAATTATTGAAGCCCTAAACACCTCCCACATCAACGCCTGAGCCCTAATATTAACCCTTTTGGCAACCTCCTTTACAGCTATTTATAGCCTACGCATCGTATACTTTGTTTCAATAGGCTTTCCCCGCTTCACACCCATCACCCCCATCAATGAAAATAACCCCTCAGTAATTAACCCCCTAAAGCGATTAGCATTAGGAAGCATTATTGCAGGTTTTCTAATTACCCTTAACTATCTCCCATTAAAAACCCCTGTTCTAACTATGCCTCTGACTCTTAAACTAGCCGCCTTAGCTGTTACAATCCTTGGACTTGTCACAGCATTTGAACTAGCCCAAATAACCACAACCCAACTTAAACCCTCCCCTAAACTAGCCCCCCACAATTTCTCTAACATATTAGGGTTCTTCCCCAGCCTAATTCACCGCCTTATCCCAAAAATATCACTCACCCTCGGACAAATAATAGCCAACCAAATAGTAGATCAAACATGGTTAGAGAAAGTAGGACCAAAATACATAACTTTAGCCCAAACTCCTATAATCTCACTAACAACTAACGTCCAACAAGGCCTTATTAAAACCTATTTAACCCTATTTTTCTTTACCTTCTCCCTTGTCATAATAATTACCTTAACCTAACGGCACGAAGGGCCCCCCGACTAACACCCCGAATTAGCTCTAACACAACAAATAAACTCAATAATAATGTACCAGCCCCTAAAATAAGTATATAGCCCCCTAAAGAATATAATAATGCCACCCCTCCAAAATCCCCGGGCAAAATTGAAAAAGCTTTAAGCTCATAAACAGGTACTCAAGACTCCTCATATCATCCAGACCCCATTCACAAAGCAGCACTTCAAACCAACACAGCATAAGTGATTACATACCCAAAGACAGCTCAACCACCCCAAGCCTCTGGGTAGGGCTCTGCAGCTAAAGCTGCAGAATACGCAAAAACCACTAACATGCCCCCTAAATAAATTAAAAATAATACTAAAGATAAAAACCCTCCACCATATGCTACTAACACACCACAACCTGCCCCCGACACTAAAACAAGCCCCAAAGCAGCATAATAAGGAGACGGATTTGATGCAACACCTACCAACCCCAATACAAAGCCCAACAAAAGAACAGACATAAGATAAGTCATAATTCCTGCCCGGACTTTAACCAGGATTAACGACTTGAAAAACCACCGTTATTATTTAACTACAAGAACTTGTAATGGCCAGCCTACGAAAAACACATCCCCTACTTAAAATTGTCAACGATGCCCTTATTGACCTACCAGCCCCCAGCAACATTTCAGCATGATGAAACTTCGGCTCATTACTCGGACTATGTTTAGTGACCCAAATTTTAACAGGATTATTTCTAGCAATACATTACACATCCGATGTCGCCACCGCATTCTCTTCAGTAGCCCACATCTGCCGAGATGTTAATTATGGCTGACTAATCCGTAATATCCATGCAAATGGAGCATCATTCTTCTTTATCTGCCTGTACCTTCACATTGGTCGAGGCCTATATTATGGGTCCTACCTCTACAAAGAAACTTGAAATATTGGAGTAGTCCTGTTCTTGCTAGTAATAATAACAGCCTTTGTTGGTTACGTCTTACCATGAGGTCAAATATCCTTCTGAGGAGCAACAGTAATTACTAACCTCCTATCAGCAGTCCCATACGTAGGAGATACTCTAGTACAATGGATTTGAGGGGGGTTCTCAGTCGATAACGCAACCCTTACCCGATTCTTTGCCTTCCACTTCTTATTCCCCTTTATTATTGTAGCCCTAACTGTCCTGCATTTTTTCTTTCTACACGAAACAGGCTCAAACAACCCCACAGGAATTAACTCAGATGCTGACAAGGTACCCTTTCACCCCTACTTCTCCTACAAAGACCTCTTTGGCCTAGTTCTACTTTTACTAGCTCTTTCCAGCCTTTCTTTCTTCTCCCCAAACCTATTAGGGGACCCTGATAACTTTATCCCAGCAAACCCATTAGTCACCCCGCCACATATTAAGCCAGAATGATATTTTCTATTTGCATACGCAATCTTACGCTCTATTCCCAATAAACTAGGAGGAGTATTAGCTCTTCTTGCTTCAATCCTTATTCTAATGTTAGTACCAATCTTACACACCTCAAAACAACGAGGACTAATATTCCGACCCTTAACACAACTATTGTTCTGAATTCTTGTAGCTGACGTAATAATTCTAACATGAATTGGAGGAATGCCCGTTGAACATCCGTTCATTGCTGTAGGCCAAATCGCGTCCGTCCTGTACTTTACCCTTTTTTTAATTCTTATCCCTACAACAGGGTGGTTAGAAAATAAAATCCTAGAATGAAACTGCCCTAGTAGCTCAAAATCAGAGCGTCGACCTTGTAAGCCGAATGCTGGAGGTTAAAATCCTTCCTAGTGCTCAAGGGGAAGAGAATTAAACTCCCGCCACTAACTCCCAAAGCTAGTATTCTAAATTAAACTACCCCTTGATTTATTTCGGGCTCCGCCACACAATACTTAAATAATTAAAGACTGAAAAAAATAAAATTTAACCCCAAATTTTGGTCATACAAATATTTATGTATTATCACCATCAATTTTTATTAAATAAACAGGTAATATTATCTAATGATATCAGTCGTACAATAGTGGAAATTTGAAATACTACTCATCATCAACAGTAGACATAATTGGTTGATTAATATATCATTATTTAATGAAATTCATATTGTTTATCAACATACCTATCTTCACAATAATTTAATGTAGTAAGAGAGTAGCAACAGTGATTACTAACCCTAACGGTTATTGATGGTCAGGGACAAAAATCGTGGGGGTTTCACGTATTGAATTATTCCTGGCATTTGGTTCCTATTTCAGGGCCATTAATAGATTATAGCTCACTGTATGCTTGTTCATCCATCTCCTA